ACATCAAAAACAACAAAAACTAGAGCAAACATATAATAACGGATTCGAAATTGTAACCAAGCATCGCCCATCGGTTCTATACCCGATTCATAACTAGAAAGTTTCTCCGGCCCTTTCCTAATCGGGGCTAAAATCCCGGAAATAAAAAATGCCAAAATAGGAATAAGACTTGATATTATTAGAAATGCCCAAAAAATATCATATTCGTAAAGCAAAAACATAGACGCACTCCTATGAACGTGGAAATTATGCCGGATTGGTTGATTCGAATTGAATTTGTAAAGTCATCCATAACTAGTTGATCCAAATAAAATGAATTTTTGTTTTGACCAAATCTTCTAGTCTCCTTTGATTATTGCGGGGCATATCTCATTTCAAGATTTATCGACTGACTTGACCGGGATCCTATTTCCAGTCTATTTAATTTTTTTATTTCAATTTTATTTAATTGCTTTAGTTAGTATAACTCTATATGTTACGCTTAGACAAATTTTCTTGTTTTCAACTAGGATTCTTGCTAAAGAAAGCGGATTCAAAATCAAATCGAATTCTTCTTTTGATTATTTGAATTTTTTTTATAAAAATTCGATTTATAGATTTTTCTTTTTTAGGAATCAAATCGGGCGGTCTTTTTGTCGTTTTTTTCTTAGTGATTTAGAATAGAACGAGTATTCAAATGGAAGAAAATGGGTGGGTATTTCCATCTCAGGATTTCGAATATCTTAATTTGAGTGTTGGTATATTCCGTTTATTCAAATAAGGGTGGGGTTTTCTCTTGATTGAATAGAGAAAAAGAAGACCATCCCCTTTTGTTTTGGTGTGCTTCGCTAGGTCTAGTTTTTAGGTATACCAAAAAGGGGAGTCTGACTAGCTTAACCCCTTTATTATGGACAGGAAAATTCATATGGAATTTCCCTCCGAAGATTAATGACGAAGGGTTGGTTTGTTTATCCACGATTGGCACGATTGGAAAAGGATCGATTCGATCTCTTGAAATACGTTTTTCGTTCAGTTTTCTGTTCAGCTTTAAACGATTCAGTTTCTAGGACAAATTTGGTTTCGATGAACCAACCGGTCAGTTCCAAGCAACAAACAAGAATGAAGAAATGAAAATTAGAAAATTTTGTATTTCCAATTTTGATTTTATTCATTTTACATTTTATAGGGCTATACGGACTCGAACCGTAGACCTTCTCGGTAAAACAGATCAAACTTATTATTATCAAAATGATCTGAACTGTTTCAAAGACCCAACATGCATTTTTTTGCATTGGGCTCTTTCATTAACTGATAGAAATATCAGTTAATCCGCCATATTTTTTCTTGACAGAAAAATAAGATAAGGGGATGGCTCCACGTGCTCTGATTCATTATTTGGGATTCTGATTCAGAAGCACTACCAAAGTGTTTCAAGGGTGGGGTTATCTTGACGTAGGTCTGCCTCTGGCCTAGATCGTTTTAGGTTAAATCAAGTCTCTATTGTTCGGCTTAAAAAATCCAATATGAAACTTCATACACCTTCAAGTTCATAGGACGAAAAGAGATTTTTGGAGGGCCTTGTACTCATTATGCCTAGCATTGAATGGACTGGTATTTACCTTATCAATATCTCAAATCATGGGGTCTGTTTGGTACCTAAACGGGCACTCAAATCGAACCGAACCCTTTGTCAGGCTATTGTTCTCTTAAAGTTATGGAGTAAGACATCGATTTCTCAATAAGATCCATTTTTTGGATTGTATGATGGACTCCCCTGAAAAACATTGGCGCGCGTGTAAACGAGGTGCTCTACCAACTGAGCTATAGCCCTTAGTGCTTGTGATGCCTATTTTATCATGTATATAATTTGTTGTCAAGATGAATATTCTATGATCCAACATCCTCAATTTTTGAGTGGTATTGCTTAGATTATTATTGCTTATAAGGAATATGATATTTATAATCGATCGATGGGGTGGGTTCCGTTTGGTTATCTTTGGGATGATAAATGACCTACTTAACTCAGTGGTTAGAGTATTGCTTTCATACGGCGGGAGTCATTGGTTCAAATCCAATAGTAGGTAGAACTTATTAGAGACCATTGACTCCGGCATCTAATAAGTGCCCACCCTCTTGTATTTTTAGAGATTTTTTTTATTTAATCTAGTTCTATTTCTTCATTTTTGAATTGCGTTGTATCAAAATTGGATTCACTCGACAGACTCCAATCTAAATAGGATTTAGAAACAGAACTTCTTTTGATTATTTGAACGCACCAACTATTTATGAAATCACATTGACAGCCTCTACTCTTGTCCTAGCTCGCCGGAGAGCTAGATTTGCCTCAATTATTTGTCTCTTTCCTTCAGCTTTTCTCAAATTAGCTTCCGCTATTTCAAGAGTTTGCTGAGCTTCTTGTGGATCAATATCACTACCCTTTTCCGCATCATTTACTAAAACAGTGATTTCATTATTGCCTATTCTAGCAAAACCACCCATTAGAGCCATCGTTAACCATTGG